AAGGTTTAGAAGACCTCTGTCCTATCCATTAGACAATGGACGCTTTTCATTCCGACTTTTTTCTTTCTAATTTTTTTCCTATCTAAAAAATACAGATTCTATGGGATAGAATTTAGGGAATAAAGATGTGTAATTACATTTATTCCCATTAATGATACACGCATTATTATCATAATAAATATCGAGAGCGGGTAGCGGGAATCGAACCCGCATCGTTAGCTTGGAAGGCTAGGGGTTATAGTCGACGCCAATTCCTGATTTAAAAATTTAACGTCTCTAATTCAAAACCGAACATGAAACTTTGGTTTCATTCGGCTCCTTTATGGAAGCCGGATTCCCAGATCTAAGTCGTAAACACACTAAAAAGCAATGCAATAACAAAAGAGATCCATAACATCTATGTCAGCTTTTCTGCCTGAATACATCCAAAACAACTCGCTTTTTAGATGATCCCTCTAGAAGAGCGGAATTATAACAAATCCTTCTAGTTACTTCGTTCTTTATTTCCACTTGTGAGAATCCTGAGGAAAATAATTGTGTTTCCGCCGAGCTTAAACAATATGTCGATGGCTTTAGTAAACCAAAGGCATCGTTTATAGCTATTTCGCTTCAACTCCTCCCCGAAAAAAAATTGAAGATCTAGTTACGATTAGAAAAATACTTTGTGTATCACTCTCCATGGATTCTTTACTCATATTCATTCAATTGGAAGTCTTTATCCAACTCAAAAAAATTATGCTTCGCGATTCCACAATCCAATTTTTTTTTATTGACCCTTGGATACAAATCACGAGAATTATATTGTTCCTCAAATCGTTTAGTGAGAGGTAAAGGATTAAATCCTTTCTAAGAAATAAAGTTTTTAATCAATCGGAATATAAATAAATAAAACCGAAAGACCCCTTAACTATTTAAGCTGTTAATAGAACGAATCACACTTTTACCACTAAACTATACCCGCTACAATGTGATTATTGTATATGAATGGACCATTTGTCGAACAAGAGCATCATACGTAATCAAGATAGGATCGGAACAAAATAATGAAATTAGAATGTTGACATGCTTTTTGTGAGAAACTTGATGAGATAGGCAAAGGAAAGTCTATTGAAATAACGAGTTCTATCTTGGTTCTATCTTGGGTGAGTTATTTAGTGACGGGTGTGGTCCGAAAATAACCATTAAAGTTAGAAATTAGAAAGAAAAATAAATTGTGCAAAACTTTCGTATTAAGTAATTTTAAGTTTAAGGAAGTATATAAAGGAGGTCTATACTATAACTATATATGTCTTTAATATGGAAATGGAAAAATACGATTTGTGCCGCATTCATACGAAAAATAGAAACGTGGAAACATAGATTATTTTTAGTGATTTCGTTTATAAAAAAGTCTATTTTAATGGTGCTTTTCGGCGTACTAGTCTACGTCAATATTAATGTAAAAAATCAATTCAGTCCCGGGGTACCTGTGTTGGCAACTATCGGTTTATCTCATAGTTTTGAGGCTCAACAAAGGGAACGATTAATGGATCAAAAAAATTTTGATGAATGGAATCGAAAAATCGTACTGTATAGACAGCTTGGGGATTTCAGGATATATCCAAACACAGACGTTTTAAATAAAATTACGGGCTTCGAAAAGGATTTCGAGATGAATCCGAATACCTCTCTTTTTAGTTCTTCTGATTTTGTTCCGAATGCAGTTCCTTTTATTAGTTCTTCTTATATCCGTTTTCCGGAATTGCCAGAAATTGTCAGTAGCCTTTATCGGATGTGCATGGGGGAAGTAAAAGAGGTTTTGGGAATGGACACGTCTGTTCTGATTATTCCATTTTTGTATTTTAATCAATGGTCCCTGTTACTGAAAAGAACAGCCGAAAAGATACTAAAAAGTATCAAATCGTTGAATTATATAATATAAAAGGATCAATTTAAGTAATGACTGGATAAATCACAGGAGCGTGCGCGAACTTTCTTTCGCATTAAACATCTATGATTTGCCGGAACTCGGTCTCAGGATTCTGGAGAGGATTTATACATTTCTAAAAGAAATCGACTCTGATTTGCTCCCGCGCGATAGAGGGGCATATACAGAGGTCAAGCGAGTAGAAAAGTATTTTTCTACTCGCTTGCAAGCCCTTTTGTCGAAATGGAAATCGGACTTCCAAAAGCGTTTGAAGCAATTGAAATTTGAAAGCTTTTTGTTTAATTTGGATTTGGACCACTTGCAAGCCGGTTTGTTGCAATGGGAGTTTGACTTGAGCAATAATCCTAAAAATTGAAATCTTTCGAATTCATATTCATTTGGTCAAAGTCAAATGGCAATTGACTCGAATAATAATCCTCAAAACTCAAAGGGCAATCTTTTGCTTTTGGATTCGATCCAAAATAACCAAAATAAATTGAATATTGAATTTCTTTTTAATATTATATTATTTTATTGAATTTTTGATGAATCTAAATTCAATATTTTATCCGCTTAAGGTAAAGTAAAAAAAAAAAAAAAGAATTCATAATCATCTGGTTAGGATTGATCTAAACCAGATCATTTTCTATACGATAGAGTATGCCAACTATTAAACAACTTAATAGGTACGATAATCTACTGTTGTTATTTTAAAAATTTATTGTTGTTATTTTATTTGTATTTGATTGATACATTGCGGTCACCTAATGTTCGTGAATTAGGTGAAGGAAGTTACGGAAAGAGAGGGATTCGAACCCTCGGTACGAATAACTCGTACAACGGATTAGCAATCCGACGCTTTAGTCCACTCAGCCATCTCTCCCAATTAAACAAAATGAAAAAATACTATGTTACACACTATAATCAAAGAATGAAAAAAAAGACTTTTTTTCTTTAGTCTTTAGATTATAAATACGGAGAATCTTAATAACAATTAATAGAATGATGGTATAGGATCAATAACTTTATTCTAATTATACAGGGATGGTCCTGAGGAAAAGATAAGGATAAGATTAAGTAAGGATACAATCCAGAGTATATACAATGAGACATTCCTCTGTTTTAATTCAGAAGGAAGGGATAGGGAAAAAAAGAATCGACCGTTTGAGTATTCAAAATAGAAAAAATGAGAATAAAAGAGGCATATATATGTGGTATATATCCATCCATATTGAATTGCGGATACATCAATGATAGAATCATTTTCGATTGGACTAAATATAAATAAAAATACTACCATGATATGAAAGAAACTAGAAAATAGATAAGAGATCAAACAAATAGGAGGAAACGGAGACAATTTTTCTATTTTATTTTATATATACTATTTATATATATAGATACTATATAGAAGATAGAAGTGCCTACCGAAAGAATTAAACGTCCTCGGATCCAGAATAAATGAACAAAGGAAAAGGGGGATATGGCGAAATAGGTAGACGCTACGGACTTGGTTGGATTGAGCCTTGGTATGGAAACATACTAAGTGATAACTTTCAAATTCAGAGAAACCCCGGAATAAAAAATGGGCAATCCTGAGCCAAATCCTTTTTTTTCAGAAAACAAACAAAAGGGCTTCAGAAAGCAAGAATAAACAAAAGGATAGGTGCAGAGACTAAATGGAAGCTGTTCTAACGAATAGAGTTGACTGCGTTGATCGAGGATTCCTTCTATTTAAACTACAGAAAGGATGAACCCGTATACATATAATAAAAAAACATCAAAGATTAATGGCCATCCAAATCTTTATTTTTTTCTTATATGATATGAAAAATGGAAGAATTCTTGTGATGTGAATCGATTCCAAGTTTAAGTAAGAATCAAATATTCACTGATCAAATAAGTCACTCTATAATCTGATAGATCTTTTAAAGAACTAATTGGACGAGAATAAAGATAGAGTCCCATTATACATGTCAATATCAATACTGACAAAAATGAAATTTATAGTAAGAGGAAAATCCGTCGACTTTAAAAATCGTGAGGGTTCAAGTCCCTCTATCCCCAAAAAAAAGTTTGCTGTACCCCCTAACTATTTAGTTAATTAATTCTTTTTTTTTGAAGGTCCAAGACCAAGAAATTCCAGGGTTTGGGTAAGACTTTGTAATGCTTTTTTAGTCTATTTAATTGATATACCCAACAAGTACTCTAAATAGAGTGGGGATGCCGCATCGGGAAGAGTCGGGATAGCTCAGTTGGTAGAGCAGAGGACTGAAAATCCTCGTGTCACCAGTTCAAATCTGGTTCCTGGCATGTGGTTAATAATGTGATATAAATGAATTGATATGGATTGATATAGATATTCGTTACTAGTCTAGATCATGATAAAACGATAAATAAGATAATAAAAGATAAAAAACCGCCTTTATTCTGATAGAATTAGGCGGCTCTGGTCTAAAAATAGATCCTTTTGGGAGAGATATGCCCCATATTTTTTAGGAAGGAGCATATATAGTTAAAGGAAAGAATAAATTATGGTTCCTCTTCTTTTTTTTCATGCGGTACTCCTTTAGTTAAAAAAGAATGTTAATATATGTTGGTTTAAAATAAAAAAAGAGTCTAGAGGGCTAGAACCGTGGGAATAGACAAGATTCATTTCAGATACAGTAAAGAAAAAGTAATCCAATCTTTGTTTTTGATTTATTTTTATTTATATATTTTTTCACTCCCCCCCTACTACGCGACCCTCTAGAGCCCATATAAGCGATGTGCGCGGTACAAAGCTCATGTTGGAGAACTCTTTTTTGTTTGGTTCTATTGGCCCGGCCCATCCGAAATAAATATAAATATAAATAGAGTCAAAATTTGGGAATATCATATCAACGAAGCCCCATTTTTTTTTATTTCGCACATCTCTAATACAAATGAGAGTTCAATGACTCTGTTTGATCTAGAACAGAATGTAAAAACATTCCTTGAATATCTGGAATCGTAGAAGTGAGGATTCATTTATTCAATAAGCATCTTGGATTTCATAGAAGTTTGGGGCAATATAATCCTTACGTAAAGGCCACCCTATCCAACTTTCAGGCAT